ACTTCCGAAACGAAGGAGACTAAACAGGAACAAGAGGGATCCAACGAAGAAAACCCTTCCCTTTGCTCGGAAGAAAAGGAGGATCTGGACAAAATAGATGAAACGGAAGAGACCCGAGTGAATGGAAAGGAAAAAACAAAGGATGAATTTAACTTTCAAGAGGCACGCTATCAAGATAGCCCAGTTCATGAAGATTATGATCTGGATACCCATCAAGAGAATTTGGAATTGGGAAGACTGAAAGAAAAGAAAAATAAAAGTTATTATTGGTTTTGGGTTGAAAAAACTTTTGTCACTTTTTTTTTCGATTATAAACGATGGAATCGTCCATTACGATATATAGAAAATGATCAATTAGAAAATGCTTTACGCAATGAAATGTCACAATTTTTTTTTTATACATGTACAAGTGATGGGAAACAAAAAATATCCTTTATGTATCCTCCTAGTTTATCGACATTTTCAGAAATGCTAGAACGAAGAATTTCTTTGTACATAAGAGAAAAAATATATGACGAAAATCTTTCTAATTCTTGGATTTATACCAATGAAAAAAAAAAGTTAAATTTGAATAATGAATTGATAAATCGAATAAAAATTATAGAAAAAAATGAGGGATCTCCTAGTCTGGATAGGCTTGAAAAAAGAACCATATTATGCGATGATGAGAATAAAAAAAAATGCTTGCCAAAAGCATATGATCCTTTTTTCAACGGACCTTGTCGAGGAACACGAAAAAAACTCTATTCACATGCAATCATGAATCATTTAATTACTTATACAAATACAGAAGATTTAGTAGAAATTTTTTGGATAAATAAGATTCATGATCTACTTCTTAATGATTCCTTAGGAATTTACCGTCAATCATTTTTAAAAAAAACGGAAAAGTCCTTCATCTCAATTGATGAATTATCTTCTGAGTGCGGACACATTTTTAATTTTGAAAAATGTCCTTTATTGACAGAAGCAAAAATAATTGATTCAGAAAGTCAAGCAAAATCTTTGCAATTTGTATTCGATGTAATTACAAAAGATCAAAAAACAAAGAAAAAGAAAGATATTGGAATTAAAATAAAAGAAGTCAGTAAAAAGGTGTCTAGATGGTCATACAAATTAACCGAGGATTTGTTGGAAGAAGAGGAAAAAGAAAATGAAAAAGAATTAGAAGAAGAATTAGAAGAAGAAGAGCATGAGATTCATTCAAGAAGAGCCAAACGTGTTGTAATTTATAACGATAATGATCAAAATACCAATTCTATTTCTAGTACTAAGAATGCTAGTAACAATGAGAAAAATGATAATAAAACGGAAGAGGAAGAGGAAGAGGTAGCTCTGATACGTTACTCCCAACAATCGTGTTTTCGTCGCAATCTAATCAAAGGATCCATGCGCGCTCAAAGACGTAAAACAGTTATTTGGGACCTCTTTCAAGTAAATGCGCATTCCCCACTTTTTTTGGACCGTATATACAAAACATCTTTTTTTTATTCTTTTCATATTAATGAAATGAAGAATCTTATTTTGAGGAATTGGATGGGTAGAGAACGAGAATCTGAATTTAAAATTTTAGATTCCCATTTTGAAAATGAAGAGACAAAAGAAGAAAAGGATAAAAAAGAACGTATAGAAATATCAGAAGCTTGGGATACCTTTGTATTTATTCAAGCAATAAGAGGTTTAATGTTAGTAATCCAATCTTTTTTTAGAAAATACATTATATTGCCTTCATTTATAATAGCTAAAAATATTTTACGTATGTTATTATTTCAATTCCCCGAGTGGTACGAGGATTTGAAGGAATGGAATAGAGAAATGCATATTAAATGCACCTATAATGGTGTTCAATTATCAGAAACAGAATTTCCCCAAGATTGGTTAACAGACGGCATTCAGATAAAGATTCTATATCCTTTCTGTCTAAAACCTTGGAGAAAAGCTGGAGATTCAAAATATAAAAACAAAAATTTTTGTTTTTTAACAGTCTGGGGAATGGAAGCAGAACTTCCCTTTGGTTCTCCCCGAAAACGACCTTCTTTTTTTGAACCTATTTATAAAGAACTCAAAAAAAGAAATAGAAGGGTAAAAAATAAGATTTTACAAGTTATAAACTTTTTGAAGGAAAGAATAAAATCCTTTATATTTATAAAAGTTAGAAAAGAAAAAACAAAATGGGTCACTAAAATATTTATAGTTATCAAACTCATAATGAAAAAATTGGAAAAAATAAATCCAATTTTTTTATTTGAGTTGAGGAAAGAAAAAGTATATGAAATGAAGGAAAACGAAAAAGATTTACAAAAAAATAAAAAGATTCTTCGCGAATCATCTGTTCGAATTCGACCAAAAAATTGGTTAAATTATTCACTAATAGAAAGAAGAATGAAAGATCTTTCTGATAAGACAATAAAAATCAGGAATCAAATAGAACGAAACGAAAAAGAAAAAAAAAAAGATATAGTTCTAATTTCTGATAATAAAAGGCCGGAATCTTTGAAAATCTTAAAAAGGAAAAATATCCGATTAATGCGTAAATCGCACTACTTTATAAAATCATTCATTGAAAAAATATACATAGATATTTTACTATGTACCATTAGCATTCCTAAGATCAATGCAAAACTTTTCTTTAAATCAAAAAAAAATATCTTTAATAAATCCATTTACAACAATAAAAGAAATAAAGAACAAGAAGGAATTGATGAAACAAATCAAAATACAATGAAGTTTCATTTTGGTTTGACTATAAAAAAGTTGTTTTCAAATACTTATAGTACTGAGAATAGGAATCCAAATTCCGATACTTATTGGAACTTATCTTCCCTATCTCAAGCATATGTATTTTACAAATTATCACAAACCCAATTACTTAATAAGGATCGCTTGAGACCTGTATTTCAATATAAAGGAAACTCTCCTTTTTTTAAGGAAAAATTAAAAGACTCTTGTATGATAATGATACACGGAATATTTGATTCCAAATCAAGACATAATAAAATTCATTCGTATGTAATGAACGAATGGAAAAACTGGTTAAAAGGTCATTATCAATACGATCCATCTCAAAAAAAATGGTCTCGATTAGTAACTAAAGAATGGCGAAATAGAATCAATCAACGCTGTATGATTCAAAACCAAAACAAGGAATCAATCCAATTGGATTTATATAAAAAATACCAATTCATTCATTCCATGAAAAAAAATAACTATGCAGCGGATTCTTTTATGAGTCAAAAAGAAAAATGGAAAAAAAATCACAGATATGATCTTTTATCATATAAATACATAAGTCCTCCTAATTCATATATTTCTGGATCAACATTCGAATTTGAAATAAACGGGGATCGAGAAATTCCATATCATTTCAATACATCGAAACCCGAATCGTTTTATGTATTAGTAAGTATACCTAGTAATAATTATCTAGAAAAAGGATATATTATTGATAGGAATATAAATTTGGATAGAAAATATTTTGATTGTAGAATTCCTCATTTTTGTTTTAGAAAGAATATTGAGATCTGGACCAATGCACATATTGGCATGACGATTCATAAAAATACTAAGACTGAAATGAAAAATTTTAAAAAAATGAAAAAAAAAGATCTTTTTTCTACTACGGTTCGTCAAGACATCAAACCATGCAATCAAAAAAGAAACTTTTTTGATTGCATGGGAATGCATCAAGAGGGGTTCTCTGATACTGCATCAAATCATAATACTATATCCAATCTCGAATCTTGGTTCTTCCCAGAATTTGTGCAACTTTTTAACATATATAAGATTCAACCTTGGATCATTCCAATCAAATCACTCTTTTTTCATTTTAATAAAAATGAAAAAATAAATATAAATACAAAGAAAAATCCTCATGAATCGTCTAATAAAAAAGATCTTGAATTAGTAAATTACAAGCAGGAAGAACAAGAACAACAGGATCAAGGAAATCTTATATCGAATCTACGAAAACAAGAGAATAAAAAAGCTGTTGAAGAAGATTACGCAAGATTAGACATAGAAATTAAAAAGGGTAGAAAAAAAAAAAAATCTCAATATAAGAGAAAAAAACAAACGGAACTAGATTACTTTTTGAAAAAATATTTCCTTTTTCAATTAAGATGGGCTGATCCCTTGAATCAAAGAATAATGAACAATATTAGGGTATATTGTCTCCTACTTAGATTGATAAACCCAAAGGAAATTGCCATATCCTCGATTCAAAGAGGTGAAATAAATCTAGACGAAATGCTAATTCAAAAGGAGCTAGTTCTTACAGAATTGATAAGAAAGGGAATATTTATTATTGAACCAATTCGTCTATCTATAAGAAGGGACGGAAAATCTATTGTATATCAAACTATGGATATTTCATTGGTTGAGAAGAAGAAGCACCAAACAAATAGAAAATACGCAAAAAAAAGACATATTGAGAAAGAGGGGTTTGAAAAATCCATTCCACGATACAGCCACTTATTTTTTAGTGAAGACAAAAATCATTATGATTTCCTTATTCCTGAAAATATTCTATCTCCTAGGCATCGGAGAGAATTTCGAATTCTAATTTGTTTCAATTCACGGAATTGGAATGTTTTGGATAGAAATCCAAGATTTTGCAATGAAAAGAAAATAAAAAACTGTGGACAATTTTTGAATCAGAACAAGCATATTAACACCGATGCAAAAAATTTAATTAAATTCAAATTGTTTCTTTGGCCCAATTATCGATTAGAAGATTTAGCTTGTATGAATCGTTATTGGTTTGATACCAATAACAGCAGTCGTTTCAGTATGTCAAGAATACATATGTATTCACAATTCAGAATGAATTCAATTCAAATGCAAAATTAAAAAATTTTTATTTTTATATTTTTTTTCTATTTTATAGTGGATTTCCTACATATCGTGTGACATATTCTGTAGATGAAAGCCGAAATATATAGACTGTATAACATTCGAATTTCTAACACATGATGCTGATTTCATAGTGTATCCATTTTCACTAGGAGTAGCAGAACCTTTTTAGTTTAAGTAAAACTAAATCGTTCTATTTCGTGAATGCATATATTTATCAGACCCTTTTTATCCAATATCCAAATCCAATTTCGATTTATACTAGATGAAAATAACTGTCATAATAAATCTTATTATTTTTCCTGATCGGTAAAATTCACAGAAAATAAAAATTTTAATTTCTTTTATGGTCAAAAATTCATTTATCTCAGTTATTCCACAAGAAGAAAAAGACGAAAATAGTGGGTCTGTTGAATTTCAAGTATTCCATTTCACCAGTAAGATACGGAGACTTACTTCACATTTCGAATTGCACAAAAGAGATTTTTTATCACAAAGGGGTCTGCGAATAATTCTGGGAAAACGTCAACGATTATTGACTTATTTGTCAAAGAAAAATAAAGTGCGTTATAAGAGATTAATGGATCAGTTAGATATTCGGGAACCAAAAACTCGTTAATTTAAATTAAATTTATTATTTGAGTTTATTATTATTTATTATTAGCATTATTAGCCTTGTTATTTTTTTTTTATTAATTATTTATATTATATTTAATATTTATATTATATTTAATTATTTTAATTATTTTATAATAATTATAATAATTGATAATAATTATTTAATATTTAATAATATAATAGTTTTATTTTAGATTTATATTATAGTTATTTTTTATATTATTTTTATATTATAGTTATAATATTAGAATATTCTTATTTTAATTTTTTTTTTTGATAGAATTTACATTTTCTATATGACTATATGAATATGAATAGGATTATTTAGAATTACTAGAATTATACTAAATTCAATTTAAATTAGGATAAATTAGGATATATATATATGAAAAATGAAAATATAATGAAAATATAATATATTTAATATTAAGAAAATAAACATGATTCGTATGTACAACTCATATTTCATGGTTATTCAAACGTAAATCAAAGGATCTTGGCCCTTTCTCATAAACAGATTTGAAAATCTATTGATTCTATCAATTTTTAAAAATCATTGATTCGTCTGGTATCTACAATAGAAAATATATGATTTCCATCATTTTCTAATTAAAATTTTATCAGATCGAAAATCTTTTGTGTTCAAAACTTAAATTTATAGACCCAATGTCGCATTCAGTAAAAATTTATGATACATGTATAGGGTGTACCCAATGTGTACGAGCTTGTCCCACGGATGTATTAGAAATGATACCTTGGGACGGATGTAAAGCTAAGCAAATTGCTTCCGCGCCAAGAACCGAGGATTGTGTAGGTTGTAAGAGATGTGAATCCGCTTGCCCAACGGATTTTTTGAGTGTCCGTGTTTATTTATGGCATGAAACAACTCGCAGCATGGGTCTTTCTTATTGATATGTAACAAAAAACTCCCCTTGAATCATTTGATTCCTCTTTACCGAGAAAACTCCGTACTCGAGAAAAGAAAATAAAAATATATTATTCTTCTCCCGAGCACGGAGTTTTCTGGTCAAAATTTATCTTGTCTTTATCACGAGTTATTTTACTTGGTTAACAATACTTCTGGTTTTGCCGATATTTGCGGGTTCTTCAATTGTCCTTTTCCTTCATAAAGGAAATAAGGCGTATAGGAGGGATACTATATGTATATGTATCCTGGAGCTCCCTCTAATGACCTATGTATTTTGTTCCAATTGGACGATCCATTAAACCAATTGAAGGAAGATTCTAAATGGATAAATATTTTTTTATTTTCACTGGAGACTGGGAATCGATGGACTTTCCATAGGACCCATTTTACTGACAGGATTTATCACTTGAACCAACAAACATTAGATTTCGAAAAATTAGCTAATCAATCATATCCCACAGCATTGGAAATAATATTCCATTTTGGTTTTCTTATAGCTTATGCTGTCAAATCGCCGATGATACCCCTACATACATGATTACCAGATACCCACGGGGAAGCGCATTACAGTACATGTATGCTTCTAGCTGGAATCTTATTAAAGATGGGAACATATGGATTGATTCGGATCAATATGGAATTGTTAGCTCACGCTCATTCTAAATTCTCTCTCTGGTTGATCATAGTAGGAATAATACAAATCTTTTATGCAGCTTCAACATCTCTTGGTCAACGCAATTTTAAAAAGCATATTGCCTATTCTTACGTATCTCATATGGGTTTCATAATTATAGGAATTGGTTCTATAACTGGCATGGGACTCAATGGAGCCATTTTACAAATACTCTCTCATGGATTGATCGGTGCTGCACTTTTTTCTTAGCAGAAACGAGTTGGGATAGAATACGTTTTGTTTATCTCGACGAGATGGTGGGGAATATCTATCCCAATGGAAAAAATATTGATATTTACCATGTTTAGTAGTTTCTCGATGGCTTCTCTTGTATTACCAGGAATGAGTGGTTTTGTTGCAGAATTCTTAGTCTTTTTTGGAATAATTACTAACCAAAAATATCTTTTCATGCCAAAAATGTTAATTACTTTTGTAATAGCAATTGGAATGATATTAACTCCTATTTTTTTATTGTCTATGCTACGTCATATTTTCTATGAATACAAGCTATTCAATATACCAAACTATAAATTTTCATATTCTGGACCGCGAAAACGATTTCTTTCGATCTGTATCTTTCTACCTGTAATAGGAATTGAGATTTATCCTGATTTCGTTCTTCCGTTATCGGTTGACAAGGTACAAGTTATATTAGCTAATAATTTTTATTATTTTTATAGAAATATAGATACTAATTCTTTTTATAGCTTAGAAAATTCTAATTAATTAGAAGGAAAGTCTTATAATTCTTTGACTTTCATCTTTTCACGATTCTTCATTGTACAATGAAAAAAATGAAGAGTGAATTAGAATTGTAATGAAATACATCTAGAGTTTTTGAGAACCATTTGAATAATTCCTCCATTCAAACGGTTTTCAAAAACTCGCACAAATACTCATTGTCTATCAGACGATGTTTTTATGTGTTCTTCATGTAGTTTATTTTATTCAATTAGATATAAATGGGAATGAACCATAACTATGGAACCCGATTCCTAATAGATTGATCCCAAAATAGCATATCCAAATTAGGAGAAATCCTATAGAAGCCACAAATGCCGAATTTGTGCCTTGGTCTTGCAATTTTTTATTTGTTCTAATATGTAAATAGATTGCAAATATGGTCCAAGTAATAAATGCCCAAGTTTCCTTAGGATCCCAATTCCAATAAGAACCCCATGCTTCATTAGCCCATACTGCTCCAGAAAGAATGCCTATGGTTAAAAAGGTAAACCCTAAACTAATGACACGATAACTCCAATAATCCAAACGCTGAATTAATTGATATTTGTAAAAATTTAGAAATGAGAGAAAAGAAGTCTTTTTAAATACACTTTCTTTTTCGTTCAAATATTCTATCGTACCAACAAAGAAAAATGACTTCCTTAAGCTTAGAAAATTCTTGTTAAAAACAAAATCGATATTTTTTCGAAATGTAATCACTATAAGAGCAACACTTACGAACGAAAATACTAACTGAATATTCTTATATTCTTGATATTGAACTTGAACATTTCCATATGAATGGAAATGCATTTTGCTTCATTGTTTCCTAAACTCTATTGAATATAGACAATTCAACATGAATTTCTTATTATTCTTTCAGGTAAGCCGCCATGGTGAAATTGGTAGACACGCTGCTCTTAGGAAGCAGTGCTAGAGCATCTCGGTTCGAGTCCGAGTGGCGGCATAAAATTATATATTATTATTTAATATAATTATAATTATTTTTAATAATTATATTTTCCCTTAACATTAGATTGTATTTATGTAAGATTATAAAATTTATAGATATTTTATATATTTACATTTATATTTATGTTTTCTAGATTTAGGATTTATTAATTTATTATAGTTCAATTATGGATCTCTTTATATTTATTTTTTATTATTTTTTATTAAATATTAAAGAATAAATATTAAAGAATATTGATATTGAATTTTAATTCGTTTTTTATTTATTTATTTTTCAAAGTTATGCTCTTATATTATTGATATTGATGGAATCGCTATAGGTAATGACTAATAAAGAGTAATCCATTTTGAACAATATATGTCTTTCACATACAACGATAAAAATGAGTCACCTATCTTTGAATGGCAGTTCCAAAAAAACGTACTTCTATGTCAAAAAAGCATATTCGTAGAAATCCTTGGAAAAAAAAAGGCTCTTTAGCGGCAGTAAAAGCTTTTTCTTTAGCTAAATCGGTTTCTACCGGACAGTCAAAAAGTTTTTTATTGGGACAAAAAAACGTTTTTAAAAATCTTAATTGATATGTCTCAAAGAACTTCCAATTTTATATTTTTGACTTGGAACACAAATAATTGACATTTACTAATGTATTATTAATGTATATTGTATTGTATTGTATATTGTATTTTTTTTTTTTAATATTTATTTTAATCTCCAATTTCAATTATTTATTATTTAATAAGGACCCTTTTTTATGTTTATGATATTTGTGACCTTAGAACATATATTAACTCATATTTCCTTTTCGATCATCTCAATTGTGATTATGATTCATTTGATGAACTTATTAGTCTATGAAATAGAAGGATTGCGTAATTCGTCAGAAAAGGGGATGATAGCTACTTTTTTCTCTATAACAGGGTTTTTAGTTATTCGTTGGATTTCTTCAGGACATTTTCCCTTAAGTAATTTATATGAATCATTAATCTTCCTTTCGTGGAATTTCTCTATTATTCATATGATTCCATATCTTGGGAATCATAAAAATTATTTAAGCACAATAACTGCACCAAGTGCCATTTTTACCCAAGGTTTTGCCACGTCAGGTCTTTCAATTGAAATGCATCAATCCGCAATATTAGTACCTGCTCTACAGTCTCACTGGTTAATGATGCATGTCAGTATAATGCTATTGAGCTATGCAGTTCTTTTATGCGGATCATTATTATCAGTTGCTCTTATAGTGATTACATTTCGAAAAAATATCGATTTTGTTTTTAACAAGAATTTTCTAAGCTTAAGGAAGTCATTTTTCTTTGTTGGTACGATAGAATATTTGAACGAAAAAGAAAGTGTATTTAAAAAGACTTCTTTTCTCTCATTTCTAAATTTTTACAAATATCAATTAATTCAGCGTTTGGATTATTGGAGTTATCGTGTCATTAGTTTAGGGTTTACCTTTTTAACCATAGGCATTCTTTCTGGAGCAGTATGGGCTAATGAAGCATGGGGTTCTTATTGGAATTGGGATCCTAAGGAAACTTGGGCATTTATTACTTGGACCATATTTGCAATCTATTTACATATTAGAACAAATAAAAAATTGCAAGACCAAGGCACAAATTCGGCATTTGTGGCTTCTATAGGATTTCTCCTAATTTGGATATGCTATTTTGGGATCAATCTATTAGGAATCGGGTTCCATAGTTATGGTTCATTCCCATTTATATCTAATTGAATAAAATAAACTACATGAAGAACACATAAAAACATCGTCTGATAGACAATGAGTATTTGTGCGAGTTTTTGAAAACCGTTTGAATGGAGGAATTATTCAAATGGTTCTCAAAAACTCTAGATGTATTTCATTACAATTCTAATTCACTCTTCATTTTTTTCATTGTACAATGAAGAATCGTGAAAAGATGAAAGTCAAAGAATTATAAGACTTTCCTTCTAATTAATTAGAATTTTCTAAGCTATAAAAAGAATTAGTATCTATATTTCTATAAAAATAATAAAAATTATTAGCTAATATAACTTGTACCTTGTCAACCGATAACGGAAGAACGAAATCAGGATAAATCTCAATTCCTATTACAGGTAGAAAGATACAGATCGAAAGAAATCGTTTTCGCGGTCCAGAATATGAAAATTTATAGTTTGGTATATTGAATAGCTTGTATTCATAGAAAATATGACGTAGCATAGACAATAAAAAAATAGGAGTTAATATCATTCCAATTGCTATTACAAAAGTAATTAACATTTTTGGCATGAAAAGATATTTTTGGTTAGTAATTATTCCAAAAAAGACTAAGAATTCTGCAACAAAACCACTCATTCCTGGTAATACAAGAGAAGCCATCGAGAAACTACTAAACATGGTAAATATCAATATTTTTTCCATTGGGATAGATATTCCCCACCATCTCGTCGAGATAAACAAAACGTATTCTATCCCAACTCGTTTCTGCTAAGAAAAAAGTGCAGCACCGATCAATCCATGAGAGAGTATTTGTAAAATGGCTCCATTGAGTCCCATGCCAGTTATAGAACCAATTCCTATAATTATGAAACCCATATGAGATACGTAAGAATAGGCAATATGCTTTTTAAAATTGCGTTGACCAAGAGATGTTGAAGCTGCATAAAAGATTTGTATTATTCCTACTATGATCAACCAGAGAGAGAATTTAGAATGAGCGTGAGCTAACAATTCCATATTGATCCGAATCAATCCATATGTTCCCATCTTTAATAAGATTCCAGCTAGAAGCATACATGTACTGTAATGCGCTTCCCCGTGGGTATCTGGTAATCATGTATGTAGGGGTATCATCGGCGATTTGACAGCATAAGCTATAAGAAAACCAAAATGGAATATTATTTCCAATGCTGTGGGATATGATTGATTAGCTAATTTTTCGAAATCTAATGTTTGTTGGTTCAAGTGATAAATCCTGTCAGTAAAATGGGTCCTATGGAAAGTCCATCGATTCCCAGTCTCCAGTGAAAATAAAAAAATATTTATCCATTTAGAATCTTCCTTCAATTGGTTTAATGGATCGTCCAATTGGAACAAAATACATAGGTCATTAGAGGGAGCTCCAGGATACATATACATATAGTATCCCTCCTATACGCCTTATTTCCTTTATGAAGGAAAAGGACAATTGAAGAACCCGCAAATATCGGCAAAACCAGAAGTATTGTTAACCAAGTAAAATAACTCGTGATAAAGACAAGATAAATTTTGACCAGAAAACTCCGTGCTCGGGAGAAGAATAATATATTTTTATTTTCTTTTCTCGAGTACGGAGTTTTCTCGGTAAAGAGGAATCAAATGATTCAAGGGGAGTTTTTTGTTACATATCAATAAGAAAGACCCATGCTGCGAGTTGTTTCATGCCATAAATAAACACGGACACTCAAAAAATCCGTTGGGCAAGCGGATTCACATCTCTTACAACCTACACAATCCTCGGTTCTTGGCGCGGAAGCAATTTGCTTAGCTTTACATCCGTCCCAAGGTATCATTTCTAATACATCCGTGGGACAAGCTCGTACACATTGGGTACACCCTATACATGTATCATAAATTTTTACTGAATGCGACATTGGGTCTATAAATTTAAGTTTTGAACACAAAAGATTTTCGATCTGATAAAATTTTAATTAGAAAATGATGGAAATCATATATTTTCTATTGTAGATACCAGACGAATCAATGATTTTTAAAAATTGATAGAATCAATAGATTTTCAAATCTGTTTATGAGAAAGGGCCAAGATCCTTTGATTTACGTTTGAATAACCATGAAATATGAGTTGTACATACGAATCATGTTTATTTTCTTAATATTAAATATATTATATTTTCATTATATTTTCATTTTTCATATATATATATCCTAATTTATCCTAATTTAAATTGAATTTAGTATAATTCTAGTAATTCTAAATAATCCTATTCATATTCATATAGTCATATAGAAAATGTAAATTCTATCAAAAAAAAAAATTAAAATAAGAATATTCTAATATTATAACTATAATATAAAAATAATATAAAAAATAACTATAATATAAATCTAAAATAAAACTATTATATTATTAAATATTAAATAATTATTATCAATTATTATAATTATTATAAAATAATTAAAATAATTAAATATAATATAAATATTAAATATAATATAAATAATTAATAAAAAAAAAATAACAAGGCTAATAATGCTAATAATAAATAATAATAAACTCAAATAATAAATTTAATTTAAATTAACGAGTTTTTGGTTCCCGAATATCTAACTGATCCATTAATCTCTTATAACGCACTTTATTTTTCTTTGACAAATAAGTCAATAATCGTTGACGTTTTCCCAGAATTATTCGCAGACCCCTTTGTGATAAAAAATCTCTTTTGTGCAATTCGAAATGTGAAGTAAGTCTCCGTATCTTACTGGTGAAATGGAATACTTGAAATTCAACAGACCCACTATTTTCGTCTTTTTCTTCTTGTGGAATAACTGAGATAAATGAATTTTTGACCATAAAAGAAATTAAAATTTTTATTTTCTGTGAATTTTACCGATCAGGAAAAATAATAAGATTTATTATGACAGTTATTTTCATCTAGTATAAATCGAAATTGGATTTGGATATTGGATAAAAAGGGTCTGATAAATATATGCATTCACGAAATAGAACGATTTAGTTTTACTTAAACTAAAAAGGTTCTGCTACTCCTAGTGAAAATGGATACACTATGAAATCAGCATCATGTGTTAGAAATTCGAATGTTATACAGTCTATATATTTCGGCTTTCATCTACAGAATATGTCACACGATATGTAGGAAATCCACTATAAAATAGAAAAAAAATATAAAAATAAAAATTTTTTAATTTTGCATTTGAATTGAATTCATTCTGAATTGTGAATACATATGTATTCTTGACATACTGAAACGACTGCTGTTATTGGTATCAAACCAATAACGATTCATACAAGCTAAATCTTCTAATCGATAATTGGGCCAAAGAAACAATTTGAATTTAATTAAATTTTTTGCATCGGTGTTAATATGCTTGTTCTGATTCAAAAATTGTCCACAGTTTTTTATTTTCTTTTCATTGCAAAATCTTGGATTTCTATCCAAAACATTCCAATTCCGTGAATTGAAACAAATTAGAATTCGAAATTCTCTCCGATGCCTAGGAGATAGAATATTTTCAGGAATAAGGAAATCATAATGATTTTTGTCTTCACTAAAAAATAAGTGGCTGTATCGTGGAATGGATTTTTCAAACCCCTCTTTCTCAATATGTCTTTTTTTTGCGTATTTTCTATTTGTTTGGTGCTTCTTCTTCTCAACCAATGAAATATCCATAGTTTGATATACAATAGATTTTCCGTCCCTTCTTATAGATAGACGAATTGGTTCAATAATAAATATTCCCTTTCTTATCAATTCTGTAAGAACTAGCTCCTTTTGAATTAGCATTTCGTCTAGATTTATTTCACCTCTTTGAATCGAGGATATGGCAATTTCCTTTGGGTTTATCAATCTAAGTAGGAGACAATATACCCTAATATTGTTCATTATTCTTTGATTCAAGGGATCAGCCCATCTTAATTGAAAAAGGAAATATTTTTTCAAAAAGTAATCTAGTTCCGTTTGTTTTTTTCTCTTATATTGAGATTTTTTTTTTTTTCTACCCTTTTTAATTTCTATGTCTAATCTTGCGTAATCTTCTTCAACAGCTTTTTTATTCTCTTGTTTTCGTAGATTCGATATAAGATTTCCTTGATCCTGTTGTTCTTGTTCTTCCTGCTTGTAATTTACTAATTCAAGATCTTTTTTATTAGACGATTCATGAGGATTTTTCTTTGTATTTATATTTATTTTTTCATTTTTATTAAAATGAAAAAAGAGTGATTTGATTGGAATGATCCAAGGTTGAATCTTATATATGTTAAAAAGTTGCACAAATTCTGGGAAGAACCAAGATTCGAGATTGGATATAGTATTATGATTTGATGCAGTATCAGAGAACCCCTCTTGATGCATTCCCATGCAATCAAAAAAGTTTCTTTTTTGATTGCATGGTTTGATGTCTTGACGAACCGTAGTAGAAAAAAGATCTTTTTTTTTCATTTTTTTAAAATTTTTCATTTCAGTCTTAGTATTTTTATGAATCGTCATGCCAATATGTGCATTGGTCCAGATCTCAATATTCTTTCTAAAACAAAAATGAGGAATTCTACAATCAAAATATTTTCTATCCAAATTTATATTCCTATCAATAATATATCCTTTTTCTAGATAATTATTACTAGGTATACTTACTAATACATAAAACGATTCGGGTTTCGATGTATTGAAATGATATGGAATTTCTCGATCCCCGTTTATTTCAAATTCGAATGTTGATCCAGAAATATATGAATTAGGAGGACTTATGTATTTATATGATAAAAGATCATATCTGTGATTTTTTTTCCATTTTTCTTTTTGACTCATAAAAGAATCCGCTGCATAGTTATTTTTTTTCATGGAATGAATGAATTGGTATTTTTTATATAAATCCAATTGGATTGATTCCTTGTTTTGGTTTTGAATCATACAGCGTTGATTGATTCTATTTCGCCATTCTTTAGTTACTAATCGAGACCATTTTTTTTGAGATGGATCGTATTGATAATGACCTTTTAACCAGTTTTTCCATTCGTTCATTACATACGAATGAATTTTATTATGTCTTGATTTGGAATCAAATATTCCGTGTATCATTATCATACAAGAGTCTTTTAATTTTTCCTTAAAAAAAGGAGAGTTTCCTTTATATTGAAATACAGGTCTCAAGCGATCCTTATTAAGTAATTGGGTTTGTGATAATTTGTAAAATACATATGCTTGAGATAGGGAAGATAAGTTCCAATAAGTATCGGAATTTGGATTCCTATTCTCAGTACTATAAGTATTTGAAAACAACTTTTTTATAGTCAAACCAAAATGAAACTTCATTGTATTTTGATTTGTTTCATCAATTCCTTCTTGTTCTTTATTTCTTTTATTGTTGTAAATGGATTTATTAAAGATATTTTTTTTTGATTTAAAGAAAAGTTTTGCATTGATCTTAGGAATGCTAATGGTACATAGTAAAATATCTATGTATATTTTTTCAATGAATGATTTTATAAAGTAGTGCGATTTACGCATTAATCGGATATTTTTCCTTTTTAAGATTTTCAAAGATTCCGGCCTTTTATTATCAGAAATTAGAACTATATCTTTTTTTTTTTCTTTTTCGTTTCGTTCTATTTGATTCCTGATTTTTATTGTCTTATCAGAAAGATCTTTCATTCTTCTTTCTATTAGTGAATAATTTAACCAATTTTTTGGTCGAATTCGAACAGATGATTCGCGAAGAATCTTTTTATTTTTTTGTAAATCTTTTTCGTTTTCCTTCATTTCATATACTTTTTCTTTCCTCAACTCAAATAAAAAAATTGGATTTATTTTTTCCAATTTTTTCATTATGAGTTTGATAACTATAAATATTTTAGTGACCCATTTTGTTTTTTCTTTTCTAACTTTTATAAATATAAAGGATTTTATTCTTTCCTTCAAAAAGTTTATAACTTGTAAAATCTTATTTTTTACCCTTCTATTTCTTTTTTTGAGTTCTTTATAAATAGGTTCAAAAAAAGAAGGTCGTTTTCGGGGAGAACCAAAGGGAAGTTCTGCTTCCATTCCCCAGACTGTTAAAAAACAAAAATTTTTGTTTTTATATTTTGAATCTCCAGCTTTTCTCCAAGGTTTTAGACAGAAAGGATATAGAATCTTTATCTGAATGCCGTCTGTTAACCAATCTTGGGGAAATTCTGTTTCTGATAATTGAACACCATTATAGGTGCATTTAATATGCATTTCTCTATTCCATTCCTTCAAATCCTCGTACCACTCGGGGAATTGAAATAATAACATACGTAAAATATTTTTAGCTATTATAAATGAAGGCAATATAATGTATTTTCTAAAAAAAGATTGGATTACTAACATTAAACCTCTTATTGCTTGAATAAATACAAAGGTATCCCAAGCTTCTGATATTTCTATACGTTCTTTTTTATCCTTTTCTTCTTTTGTCTCTTCATTTTCAAAATGGGAATCTAAAATTTTAAATTCAGATTCTCGTTCTCTACCCATCCAATTCCTCAAAATAAGATTCTTCATTTCATTAATATGAAAAGAATAAAAAAAAGATGTTTTGTATATACGGTCCAAAAAAAGTGGGGAATGCGCATTTACTTGAAAGAGGTCCCAAATAACTGTTTTACGTCTTTGAGCGCGCATGGATCCTTTGATTAGATTGCGACGAAAACACGATTGTTGGGAGTAACGTATCAGAGCTACCTCTTCCTCTTCCTCTTCCGTTTTATTATCATTTTTCTCATTGTTACTAGCATTCTTAGTACTAGAAATAGAATTGGTATTTTGATCATTATCGTTATAAATTACAACACGTTTGGCTCTTCTTGAATGAATCTCATGCTCTTCTTCTTCTAATTCTTCTTCTAATTCTTTTTCATTTTCTTTTTCCTCTTCTTCCAACAAATCCTCGGTTAATTTGTATGACCATCTAGACACCTTTTTACTGACTTCTTTTATTTTAATTCCAATATCTTTCTTTTTCTTTGTTTTTTGATCTTTTGTAATTACATCG